ATATATATATAATATAGAAATAAAACGAAAATATTAAAATCTAGAAAAAAAGAGAAGTGATTTCTATGCCTTACCTACCAAGAACTTCCATTTTTTACTATAAAATAGAATCCCTTTTTGTTGGGTTGAATTAGTTTAGTTAGAGTCGCGAACTTATAAGAAACTCTTTATCTTTTTATAAGAAACTCTTTATCTTTAATATAAAAAAAACTCTTTATTTTATTAGAAAGATAGAAAGAGTATTAAGGACACGGGAAAATTCATAAAATTTCTTAAACTTAAAATGGATTGTCATACATATTCGTGTAGAAAGATGAATAGATACACTAAATTTGCATTTAGTTCTCATTCCTTGCACTTTTTAGTTCTCATTCCTTGCACTTATTAAGTACTTAATATTATTTATAATAATTATAATATAATAGATATACTTAAGATATCTTTCTATTTATAATAGATACAAATATTAAATTGAGGTACCCGTTCTATGACAGATTTTAACTTACCCTCTATTTTTGTACCTTTAGTGGGCCTAGTATTTCCGGCGATTGCAATGGCTTCTTTATTTCTTCATGTACAAAAAAATAAGATTGTCTAGACCTGATGGGGCCAAATTGAAACAATTTATTTCAATACTGAATCATAATACAGATATTTTTTTGTTACAGATATTTGTTTGGTGTAATGTAATATGATATGTGCCTTTTTTCCGAATACACATGAAAGAACTCTTATGCATGCGGATACATGATATCCGTATAAATGCATGTATATGCGGGTTCTAAAAACGATCGGCAAATATTTTTATAATAGAAAGTCAATGTATCTAACCAATTACTCCTAAGGGTTCATATCAGAATAGTTTTAGTTGATGAAAGTTACTTTGGCATCAAGAAAAGTAAAGTAAATTTTTTTTTCTGAATTCCAATCGAATGCAATCGGATCTAGTATAGTATGAACTGGCGATCAGAACATATATGGATAGAACTTATAACAGGGTCTCGAAAAACAAGTAATTTTTGCTGGGCCTGTATTCTTTTTTTAGGTTCACTAGGATTCTTAGTAGTTGGAATTTCTAGTTATCTTGGTAGGAATCTGATACCTGGATTTCCTTCTCAACAAATTATTTTTTTTCCACAAGGGATCGTGATGTCGTTCTATGGGATCGCGGGTCTATTCATTAGTTCCTATTTGTGGTGCACAATATCGTGGAATGTAGGTAGTGGTTATGATCGATTCGATAGAAAAGAAGGAATAATGTGCATTTTTCGTTGGGGATTCCCCGGAATAAATCGTCGCATTTTCCTTCGCTTCTTTATGAAAGATATCCAATCAATCAGAATGGAGGTTAAAGAGGGTATTTTTCCTCGTCGTATTCTTTATATGGAAATCAGAGGCCAAGGAACCATCCCCTTGACTCGTACTGATGAGAATTTGACTCCACGAGAAATTGAACAAAAAGCTGCCGAATTGGCCTATTTCCTGCGCGTACCAATTGAAGTTTTTTAAATTTGTATCAAAAACAAATGAAATTTGTTCGAATTTGTCCAATTGAGATATTCGGAAATCTCATTTACTTCGAATTTACTTAATTTTTACAAAAAACTGGGAATAGATCCATAGGTTCGATACCTTGTTATAGAACTCGTGCTTTAGAGAAATATAAGATCAGATAAAGTTGACAAATGAAGCAGTTCATTAACAATTTACGGATAAAAAATGAAAAAAAAGAAAGCATTTATTTCCCTCCCATATCTAGCATCTATAATATTTTTGCCCTGGTGGATCTCTCTCTCATTTCAAAAAAGTCTGGAACCTTGGATTATTAATTGGTGGAATACTAGGCAATCCGAACATTTTTTGAATGATATTCAAGAGAAAAATGTTCTAGAAAAATTTCGAGAATTAGAAGAACTATTCTTGTTGGATGAAATGATAAAAGACTACCCAGAGATACATATAAAAAAGCTTCGTATAGGAATACACAAAGAAACGATACAATTGGTCAAAACACATAATGAATATCATCTCCATATCATTTTGCATTTGTCGACAAATATAATCTGTTTTACTATTCTAAGTGGTTATTTTATTCTGGGTAATGAGGAACTTGTTATTCTGAATTCTTGGATTCAGGAATTCTTCTATAACTTAAGTGACACAATAAAAGCTTTTTCTATTCTTTTAGTTACTGATTTATGGATCGGATTTCACTCAACCCATGGTTGGGAACTGATGATTGGTTCGATCTACAATGATTTTGGATTGGCTCATAATGAGCGAATTATATCTGGTCTTGTTTCCACTTTTCCAGTTATTCTAGATACAATTGTGAAATATTGGATCTTCCGTTTTTTAAATCGTGTATCTCCTTCGCTTGTAGTCATTTATCATTCAATGAATGAATGAAGAACTTATTTGATCTCCTGATATCAATCAATTTTTTTTTCACGTATAAAAAAAAAGGCATTTTATATTTTTCTCATTCTTTATACTTTTCAAGGTCTTCGTCCTATTTTCGTAAAATTTTTTCAGTACAATGGCAGACTCGTGGATAGGGAACTATACTAGCTACCTATCTAATTTATTGTAGAAATTCCGGGATCAATGATTGGATCATGCAAAATAGAAATACTTTTTCTTGGGTAAAGGAACAGATGACTCGATTTATTTCTGTATCGATCATGATATATGTAATAACTCGAGCATCTATTTCAAATGCGTATCCCATTTTTGCGCAGAAAAGTTATGAAAATCCACGAGAAGCAACCGGGCGAATTGTATGCGCCAATTGCCATTTAGCTAATAAGCCTGTGGATATTGAAGTTCCGCAAGCTGTACTTCCTGATACTGTATTTGAAGCAGTTGTTCGAATTCCTTATGATATGCAAGTGAAACAAGTCCTTGCTAATGGTAAAAAAGGGGCTTTGAACGTGGGGGCTGTTCTTATTTTACCCGAGGGATTTGAACTAGCCCCCACCGACCGTATTTCTCCCGAGGTGAAAGAAAAGATAGGAAATCTTTCTTTTCTGAGTTATCGTCCTAATAAAAGAAATATTCTTGTGATAGGTCCTGTTCCAGGTCAAAAATATAGTGAAATCGTCTTTCCCATTCTTTCCCCCGACCCTACTACAAAGAAAGACGTTAACTTCTTAAAATATCCTATATATGCAGGTGGGAACAGGGGAAGGGGTCAGATTTATCCTGATGGGAGCAAGAGTAACAATACAGTCTATAATGCTACATCCGCGGGTATAGTAAGCAAAATAGTACGTAAAGAAAAGGGGGGATATGAAATAACCATAGTTGATGCATCGGATGGACATCAAGCGGTTGATATTATACCTCCAGGGCCAGAACTTCTTGTTTCAGAGGGTGAATCTATCAAGCTTGATCAACCATTAACAAGCAATCCTAATGTAGGGGGTTTTGGTCAGGGAGATGCGGAAATAGTGCTTCAAGATCCATTACGCGTCCAAGGCCTTTTGTTCTTCTTGGCATCTGTTATTTTGGCGCAAATTTTTTTGGTTCTTAAAAAGAAACAGTTTGAAAAGGTTCAATTATATGAAATGAATTTCTAGATCCAGAAATTCCTTACCATCAAGTTGATAAAAAGTGCTGAATTATTGTCGACCAAAAAAATGAAATATGTATTTCTGTAAACTTCCTTAAACCTCCTTTGCTTTGTTTTTTGTTTATACTATTTTTGCGAGATCTATGGAATTCATTACTTGTATTCCATTTTTAGTACTAGGCACTAGCCAATAGGTATACAAAAACAAAGGAAGAAGATACAAGACAAGGACTGGATAAATAAAATGAAAGGAACAGCTACCTCTAGGAAGGATTATAAGTCTTCCTAATCTTCTATTTGACACAAGAAAAAGGACTTCTACCTTTTCTTGTGTCGTCTTGTATCGAAATAATAATGCTTTTTCTCTTGTTCACCAAAGATTAATATTTTTTTCCGGATATATTGGAACTTTTTTGTTTAGATTCATACATTCATTATTTTAAATAAATAAAAACATAAGAAATAAGAAGTAGTAGATAAACAAAAAGTTTTACAGGGGAGTAATTCATTGAGTAATGAGTAAATGGAACTTCTTCTTCTTCTATTATTCAACTAACTTTAATATTATTTATATTAATATTTTTGAATATTACTAAAAATTACTTTGACTTTTTTTGTTTGGTTGAAAAGCGGCGCGGATTAGAATCTATTTTTACGCATACCTAAATCTTTTTTTTTTATTTTAGCAAAGTGTTTTTTTATATACAATAAGTTTCCATTTTTTTAGTATAGAAATAATTTGCAGAATATCTCATCTGTTTAAATCATCCATATGATATTGGATTACCCACCCCAAAAAGATTGATTCCTTCTTTCTTGTTGTTTCGTAAGATAAGAGTTAATGAGCGCCAGAGCCTTTATTATATAGAAATCAATCAATAGAAAAAGCTTCTATTCCATTGTGCAAAAACATCATAAGAAACAAAAGAATAGAGTGGTTTGAAAGATCAGAGCAACGGATCTATTTTCTCATTTATACGAATAGAAAATTTTGATTATATTGATTGGATAATTTTCCAATTTATATGTTATGGAATAGATCAAAGTCTCCTGCCGCTCTAAGAGTAAGAACTCAGCGGTACCTTACCCCTTTTTTGGCAAGGTACCGCCGAGTTCTTACTTTTTCATGTCTACAATTCGGTTCATTCGATTACTACAGAGATGAACCCAACCCGGAATATGAACCGTAAAAAAAAACACCTACTAAACCGATCACAAGAATACCAGCTACAGTACCTATTAGCCAAAGAGGAATCCTTCCAGTAGTATCGGCCATTTCCCCCACTTTCCTCCACATTTCATCAAGTGGTCATGCTATAGACAAAAACAGTCATGGATAATTATGAAGATGATATCCTTCCGAATGGGATAAGAGAATTCCTACTACTCTCTTTCTTTCTCTCAATTGAAGAAATAATTGGAAAAT